TTTTGAACAAAAATGGTAATATTGTTCCTCCATTGATCAAGAATTTTGGTCTTTGGGAAGTATCATGATCATCCAATAAGAAGGGTTTCAATTTCTTCAAATGAACGATTTGAACACCTATGGATTCTAACAACTGATTGCAGAGTTGATCATTCGGACCTTTCAATTCATAGATGTGGATCTCGGACCTATGAATGGGGATATTCCCGATACTCACAAAGAAAAAGGGAAGTGACTTGGACAAAAAGAAACGAAGTGACTTGGACAAAAAGAGAAGTGACTTGGACAAAAAGAAACGAAGTGACTTAGACAAATCTTCTTTGTCGATAGCCTCGGACCAATCAATCGAATATTGATGAATACGTAATTGATCGAACACTACTTGCACTACTTGAAAAGGATTCTTCTGTTCAGAAACGAAATGTTCCAAATGTTCCTGGAAATTCTTGCTCCCATCGGACCCTTTGTATCTATATGCATCAGGATCCTGATTCATGGATCTCTCAGTTCGAGAAATAAGAGGATCAAACCATTTCTTCTGACTCTTTTTCAAATTCGATAAATGTTGGTTGATCGTATATTTCATTATAGTTATATGATTCAGAGTATCATTTCCTATTTGATCCCTTTGAATTCCATATTCGAAGTTGCGATCGGATCTATTCATTAAAAAGAATCGATTCGATACATTTCTTATGTACCCATAATATTGGAGATTTCGGATCAATCTATATTGATTGACTGCCTCCATTATGTTGTTGCTAGCAAATACCGCTGTTTTTAGTTTGGGATCTTCCAACTCATTCCCGCAGTAGATCCGGACCGATTTTTTTCTGATCCTTCGAGAAAAAGATTCATTCTCCTCATAAAAAAGAGGAGGTAGAACCAATTTCTTTTTCGATTCATCTCTGGAGTTGAATACCTCATTCAAGAATCTTTTTTGATGCAACCCGTAGGAATCAATAGAAAAGGCAAATCCCCTATGAAACATCAGATCCGGCTCGGTTATTGATAGAGTGAATAGATCCGCCATTTCTGGGAATCTCTCTTCTGATTCAAAAAAATCGTGGCGTAACGCGTATCCCCCTTTGTTCCGGTCATGGAATAGATGAAAGAAATCAAAAAATGGATTTTTGTTCAAGAATGAAATCTTATTGGAACTGTCCATATCCGGTTCATCCTTCGGAACCATATCACATCCCGAATCTGGTTCCGAAGGATGAATTGAGACGGTATCTTGTAAATACGTAATTATCTTGAATATATCAACCATTTCTTTCTTTTCCGCTCGCCTGGAAGGGACAAAAGAAACATCTTGTTTTTTCTTCAACAATTTATGATCTCTAGTGGACCTCTCAGTAGGATTCGAACCCAGATGAAGTTCTGACCATCTGTCAGAGAAAAAAGAACGAATTGATCTTGTAGGATTCCCAAGAAATTCTTCGATTTCTTCCGGAAGCAGATGATTATTCATCCGCTTCTCAGGTTCTGTGAATAGCCAGGAAGATCCAAAAAGGCATTTCGGGAATCGATCTGATTCTATCTCTGTTCGTTCCGTTTGAAGAAAGGAAGGATCCCAAAGAATCGATCTCTCTTTTAGTTGCTGAATCTCTGTTTGATCGATCAATGTGTGATATTCTGAATTCTCATTTCTAACGGAATCGAAATGATCTCTGGATTGATCAGAAGAAGATCCTTTCCATTGGCTAGAATCCGTTACTTGAACGAAAATAGATCTTGTGGAATCATATTGAATATTTGACAATACATTCCGTACCTTGCTAAAAAACCGATCCTTGTTTACCAACCACACATTGTCTAACCAAATCCAATTCTCTCTCGAGACGTTCCTCAAAAAATCCGATTCGTGCTCATTCTTCCCCCAACTAACGAAGAGATCTTGGCGGAATTGCCACATATGAAATTGAGCACAATTTTGCAAAGAAAGACCCCACTTGTTTCTCGAGAAGAGATGAGAAACATGCTCAATATCATTGGATTGCATAGTTGCCCCAGCTCCTTGTTGTTTGAAGAAACTCTCCCCCTGAATTGGTCTTTTTTCACGAAAAGCAGACATGAGATAACAAATCAAGTCTTTCCCTAAGATTTCGAATAGCTGTCCCGAATTCAAGTTGATTATGTTTCGTTTCTTCCTCGGAGAAAGACGATCAAACAATTCCCAATCATGGTCCTTGCGGATCGGATCATCCGTATAGGATAAAAAAAGAAACTCCAGATATTTGCTATCTTTCTCTTTGAATGAGATCTCAATTCCAGCTACGGTTTCATTAGATATCTGACAACTAGAATCCCTCTTTTTTCCGATCCGGTTCCTCCACCACCGCGAACCCCGGTTAGATTCAGGCATGATACGCTTTTTCTTTATTGGGATAACCCAAGTACTCTCTTGCGGATCCATGAAACAACTCTCAGAAATCTTTTTCCCTTTTGGAAGATACAGGAGCGAAACAATCAACCTATTTCTATTGGAAGACCAAAA